CAATCTTGGGAACCTTATAAAGTTCTTCCGTCAAGCCCTGATCAATGAACCTACAAAATCCTTCAAATTGTATCTGATTAAGCCCAGGTATTGTCGATATTCCCTCATTTCCATCCCGGAACATTTGAAACGAATTTCCCATTTATAGAAAAATCCCATTATTATCGCATTCTTCATCGAATCATATAGATTTGACCCAACGCCGATGGAATTTCTATTCTGTTTACTGAATCACATAAAATTTTACCCAATTCCATACCATATATGTCCATATATGTCCATATATGGACAGTATGAAATATGTATGGGGGGGTAGAGAGAATTTTCTACTCAAGTAAAATTTCGGAATTTAATTTGTAAGAGAAAAGATGAAAGGAATTGATAAAAAATTCTTGGAACCAGAATTCTGCTGCTTAGATTTATGGGCTTTAGTATATAGTATATCAGAACAAAAGTGATTCAATTACTACTATTATAATGATATTATATATTCCAATCGATTGGATACCGGAAAAAGAAAAGGATTCAGAATTTGATCTGTTTGCCGAAATAAATATAGAATAATCAGAAACAGTACAACGTTGATTTTTTCTTACTTAACCCCTTTTGGGATTTCATTGTAAAAAAAATTTGCCGAGAAAAGAAAGATAAACTTTGACCGATTCTCTTATTATTACTTAGTACTAGAATTTGTAAAATACGCTTGGGAAGCGGGTTATATATATATTTAGTTGTATTTATTAAACATATGTAGCTATCTTCTATATATCCCTATATATCCGTCTCCCCTTTTATTCTTTTAGTGCAGTTCTATTCGGGGCAGCGCGGGCGGTGGTCTATCCAAATTTATACTTTTTTCAATCGATTCAATGAAAAATTTAAGTACGATATTTTCTGAGAATTCCCTACCGGCATCATATATTATATTTGAATATCCGATTATATATCTGGGTAAGTTCTGTTCTGGTTCCGGGGTTTCCTTTACATATATCAATATTTTTTTTATTATAATTATTTATATTTATTATCGAAATTGAGAAAAACGGAAATTAAGAAAGATTTTTTGATTGAAAAGAATCAATCAAAATTAGTTATTATTTTGACTTTCTTATGTCATTAGGGAAACAAAATTTTCGACCCAAATCTCAAAATCATTCACGAATTCACATTCAAGTCACAAGTCAATAGTTAATGGTTCAAATTCTTTATGAATTTTTTTGTGAAGGAAAATTTAAATTTTCCCTTTCAATAGAAAGGATAGGGGAAGTTTTTAGGTATTGTGTATTTTGCGATACTATAGAATCAATCGAAGGGGTGGATCTAATAAAAAAGGGAGTAATATTGTCATCTATTTTTTTTGGCGACATGGCCGAGCGGTAAGGCGGAGGACTGCAAATCCTTTTTTCCCCGGTTCAAATCTGGGTGTCGCCTGGTCAACAAAAGACCCGAAATCCCTTGAAGATTCTCGAAAGATCTGTAACTTTTTGTGTCTAGAATTCAAAAAAGATTTTCGTACTCTGAAGGGAGTCGAGAAGTCTTGATAGCCCTTCCACTACTAATGGAATGGAATATTTACTGACTGGGCCTTGAATTAGATTGGATAACCAAGGGGGAGTCTTACTAATATAGCATGAACTAACAGTTAGACTCCCCTGTCCATGGGGGTCGTTGCATATTTTGCTTGTACTTAATCTTTCCCAATTTTACTAGAAATCATAATGATAAGAAAATTTGTATTAAAAATTAATTATAAATGCATTTATTGAATTGGTTCATTACATAAAGAATTGGGGGTAAGAATCCCCTTTTGACTATACACCCTGGATTTCACTATTATTACTAAAATTATTAGTAAACAAGAATGGAATAATTCCTTCAGATTCATAGAGATAGGGGACATAATTCACATGGATATAGTAAGTCTCGCTTGGGCTGCTTTAATGGTAGTCTTTACATTTTCCCTTTCACTCGTCGTATGGGGGAGAAGTGGACTCTAGAAGTACTATTAATGTAATTGCGGTAAGGAATCAAACTTTATAAATTGGTTTATAGATCATTCTACAAAGCGTTTTGTTTGAACTTTAACTATAAAAAAAAATAATAATGTCAATCAAACAGATATTTCAATGATTCCCATGTTTGTATTTCGGAAGGGGATACGTATGGTAAGAAATTTTCATTTTCTTAAATTCTCTATTTCGCCGAAGGGCTCTTATCTATCAGACTTTCTTATCAGACTTCTTATATAGGGACAATGGGGAACAACAAGCCACTTCTTATTATTTTTTATTTATTTGCCTATTTAAAGAGAAAAAGGCGTCCTGTTATTAATATTAGGGGGATGCGTACTTTCTAGGGTAAAGAACATCTACATAGTGGTTCTTCAACAAGATACTACGCATAATAAAATCTTGCCCCCGGCGAGTCACATATTGTGTACTCGCCGCTTTCTTTATTGTTGTAGAAATTTTATTTAGGCTTTATCGACATCGACTCATTTAATAGCGCGGTTCAAGTGTTACAAATTGGTAGGATTTACTACCCCTTTTCTAAATTGGAAGAAGTTCCCATACTCCTTTCTGTTAGCGATTCAATCAAATACTTTTTTGGAATGCTAAAAAAAGATTACTGGCTTTTTTTTATTTTTTTTTATGGGAACCCTGCCCGTAGACTTTTTACTTAAAAATTTTTTCTTTTTTCGATAGATACTGGGATCTCGATTTGAAATAATAAGAAATCTCGGAATTCAAGCCGTAAAAGTAAGAGTTACCCCTCCCTTTTTTTCATTATTTAGGATTGAGCGGAATCAATACAAATCAATAAAATAGATGTAGCAAAGAAATATAACTGGGGCCCTATGTATATTCTATAGATAGAATTCTATCGATATGAAGATTGCTCTACTCTATATTAAGCCTGTATCTTTATACAGTACAACTTTATATACTACAAAACCGCGCATAGATAATATGGTAGAAAGATTTATATATTTCTTTCTACCATATTATAAAATCTCGTAGAATACTGTTGATTCTAGCCTACGTATTAAATTGAAGATTTAAGAAACGAAATTGGAATCCTTTATTTATTTCTTACAAAATTCAGATTGATAAAGACATAAGAAGTCAAGTTTCATTCATATTAATCGTTTTGGCTGACCGTTTTTACATATATGATAAGTAAAAAAGCAGTAGGAACTAGAATGAAGAGTGCAGTAGCAATAAATGCGAGAATATTTACTTCCATAATCTCCGTGGTTTTTACTTCGCAATAACTCGGGATTTAATCCCATAGAGATAATCAAAATTTCGCCTGTCAATTCAATGGGATGGGATGAATTACATCTCGATGATATTGAATCGCATCAATATTATGAATAACAATATCTGGACTATCAAATTACTTCGTCGTCGCGAATTAAATAGTATAACATAGGAAGATCCTTTATCCATACTCAATAGAAAATGGAATTCGTAATCGAATCAAGAAATCTTTTTCTTTATTATTCTTTTACACTCTTTCTACAACCTACCATCTTCCTTGGACAATCATCGGATGAAGTAGCATCTGACCGCTTTCCACTTACATTGCATTGATAACAACCCCCCCAAAAAATAACAACACTCGAAGTAAAATGAAAGGGGCGGGGGTTAAACTCGAAACTCCTATTTTTTTATGATATAATTTTCTTTTCTTGTAAGAAAAAGAAAAGTGTGAAAAAGCCAAATTCCGGTCTATCTAAACAAAATCGGAACTAGAAAGGGAGAGAGTTTTAATCTGAAACGTCTTTTCGGGGTAACTCAAAATTTATTTTGTAGTGTACAAGAAATGAATTCTAGTTGTGTATGTGCTCCCGAGAAACATATGATACTCTATTCCATTAGATAGAGGCAATAAATTGAAAGACTAGACCCAGTACGCTATCCCTTGGAATCCTGAATATGATGTTCCCAATAATTGGACTAATCCAATTATATCTCTCTCCCACCAATAGGTACTAGTTGAAGTAATGAAAATTTATATATTTTTGTTTGATGAGAAATAACTAAAAAAGAAAAAAATCCCTATTGAGAAGGACCTAAATTCTATTCATTTCATTATGCTTCTTTTACCAAAAAATGAAAATGAAGAGGCGAGTTGATGTGTTTATTGGATCCGTCGGGACTGACGGGGCTCGAACCCGCAGCTTCCGCCTTGACAGGGCGGTGCTCTGACCAATTGAACTACAATCCCAGGGAAATAAGGTATACCGCATCAAGATTTTTAGGATTTAATTCCAATTTTTCGTGTTGTAACAGAGACACGAGTGATATAGTGATATCTACATGACTATGCACTTTCTTTTTAGTTTTAGTTAGAGTGACACGAATTACATTATTAGTGATTCTTTCCTTATTTCCAAATCTCGATTGATCATCAATTTTTCAATAAAAAAGATTTATTTTCTCGTTTCCTTAGACTTTCTTTTTTAGACTTATAAATACTGATATGAATCTAGATCATTATATTATCTAGATCGGAATTTTTTGGAACAAATAAATCGAGCAAATAAAACAAGGAAGGTATGTATATAGAAAAAAATTTAATTCTTTTATTCCCACGTATCGCGCGCTTTGGAAAGACAAAAATTTGCATCTCACGGTCTATGAGCGAATTCTTGGGCCGAGCTGGATTTGAACCAGCGTAGACATATTGCCAACGAATTTACAGTCCGTCCCCATTAACCCCTCGGGCATCGACCCAGGAAAAAGAAATTACTTTTTCAATTTAAGGCTTATTGATAATGCACGCTCAACTTCCTTTTGTAGTAACCTACCCCCAGGGGAAGTCGAATCCCCGCTGCCTCCTTGAAAGAGAGATGTCCTGAACCACTAGACGATGGGGGCATATATGTCCGACCGCCATGATACTATGCTCATAGTATCAACAGTTTTTCGAAATTGTCAATAGAGTCAATAGAATGTAAGAATATGATGCGATCCAAGGTATCCTTAGAGTTT